TATTTCTATCTATTGATGAGACAACTATCTATTCTTGATCCATCAGAAATAAATAGATATGTATCTGATAGAGTCTACATCGTACGTAGAGCGCTCAAGCGCTTTTTAGGCCAGCTCAGTTCTCTTATCCATCGGTCCAATGCACTGGGCTCATCTCATGGAGGGAAAAGCAAAAATGTAGTTGTCTTGTTCGCCGCCTCGACGCATTCCCTTCTCTCCCCGGTATCGTCCCACACAGAAAGAAAGAGCGCAGAGCCCCGGCCCGACCTGTAGGTCCGCTAACGTAAAGCGAGGAGTTGAGCCTGAACTGGCGAACCGAAGTCACTTTCGGAACCATACTTCCTACAGCTAACATGTGTCCAGTCCAGCGGGAACGCGCAGCGCAAACGAACCTGAGCTGCTATACCGAATCCCCCGCAGGCCATCGGGGACCGAGTGGTAAGGCCATGATCCGCAGGGGAATGGATCACTCATTCTTCCATTGGGGACAGGTGCACGAACGACAACTCCAAACGTCATACATCCGCCGCCTACCTACCGTTTAGGTGGCACCAGCGAGATCCAGCTAAGGTAAGGAACTTTGTGTCGCGGCTGCTCCACTCCGCTGCGGTCTCATGAACTGAACTTCGTTGCCTTCCCGCTAAGAAGCGAATGGGCGCTGTGCCGTGGGTAAGTTTCGGGGAGCGAAGAGAGACCAGAAGAATGATTCATTTGGATCGACGAGCTTTTTCGGCCCAAAAACTAAGAATCAATGGAATGTCTGTCTATCCATGAACATCTATTCTATCTGTATATCTAGGGGATCTCTCTAGACATATAAAAGTTTTTTATGGCATGATATGATCGCCTAGCCGTAGCCGCATATCAGCTACGCTCAATGCGGGATTTCTGTTGGATCAGATCTTTTGGGAAGCTTTTGGACCTAGCGAAAAGGACTCTAAGCCTTCAGCAAGCAAGCGCGAGAGAAGCGGAGCTGTCGTAGAAGCGGTAGCTTCCCCCGACCGACTAAAATACAACAGTCGCGACCTACTTTGATTCAAAAGAAAGGCGAAGGGTTTGGCAACAAAACAAGCAAACGGCTTTCTATCATAGTTGCAAGGGTTCCAAACCTTAACTACTTAAGTACCAAAGGCTGCTTTCGGTTGGTTTCATAAGGGGGCTGTTCACTACAAGCTATCAGCGCTCAGCGCTGTCTTAGATTGAACGTCGACTTATCTTATTGCCGTTCAATCTCTAAGGCGGGTTTCCGCTGAGAACGGAATAGTGTTCGTGTCCAAAGGTGAACAAAGCCCTAGCTTCTAGAGTTCGCTGCTTTTCCCAGGCCGGAGAAGGGCTTATACTGCTCGCCTTTGTTTGATATGTTCATTCAGTACCAATACAAACTAAAACTACACCAAAGTGGAAGGGCCAGTATAGAAGCTAGAAGTAGCTAGCCTATAGTAGTCGGCCTAACCAAAGCGTCACGACAACATAAAATTTGCCTTATGAATTTAGAATCTTAAGTAGGGGGCTTAGCCCGCCCGCCTACCAATCAAAGAGGCTGAGAGTAAGCGTAAGCTCACCCGTAAGCTCTTCGAGCTTCCCTTCATTCGCTTCGCGGGAGCCGCACAGCACATAGCTGGAAGTCAGAGGGCCCATACTACCTGCCTAACCCTTCGCTCCGAGGGACCGTAGATCGGAAAGCGCCTTCTAAACCACCCCATTCATCCAAAAGAGAAGGGAAGGGGCCTATGTATTTGCATGACCCCTGCAGATTTAACCCTATCTACACCCGGAGCCACTCCCCTAGCGGTCCTGCCACCACGCCGCAGAACGGGAGCTCGTGTGGAACCTTTTATTCTGGCGTAACAGCGGTAGAACGTAACAAAATATTACGGCCGCCTAACATAGGGGCCGGAGGGACGGTAAACTCGGCCAAAATATGACACCCGAAGGGCCCGGCACGCACAATCCTATCCTATCCGAGTCCGAGTTTACCCCTTGCACTTCGGACAGCCGTCCGTAGCATCATAAGGAGGACCCCCTTTCGAGGTTCAAAAAGAGTACGGTACATAGGAGGTTGGTCTTTCTCAACGTGGTGTATAGCACGAAAACCCTTTCGATACAAGCCACACCTAGGGTTGGTGTGGTCACATGAAAGAACCAAATGAATCCTTTCTTCTCTTCTTTATCTTTCCCCCTCGGGAAAGATAAAGAGGGTCTTATGGAGGGAGGTGGGAGGGGAAAGGCTTGGGCCTACCTATCCCGATAGGACCCCATAAAAGAACGGGAGCTGTTGAGAGGTTCCATATTGCCGAGACGAAGGGCAGCACTTCTGTACGTAATCGTAGTATGTCACGTTGTCTCGTCCCCGCTGCATCGAAGAGTACCTATGCACTATGTTCCGGTTCACTGATAAGGAAGATAGAGTTGGGGTGGGGGTCTACGATGTGATACTAAAGTATGACCCGGGGAGATACATGCTAACTATGGGTAGGAAGCAGGAACCATTATGTAAAAAATTTCGGGATCTCTTAGACTACCATCGATCGACAGAGCGGAACGACCAGAAAAAGAAGTTAAGTTAGAAAGCCGTATGATAGGTGGTAACTATCTTGTACGGTTCGGGGGGTAATCGGCGTACTCCGATCAGTGGGGGAGGAATCTTTGGCTCTATCGAACATACAGGGAATTGGAGGTAGCATTCTACCGATGTCAAGTCATGGACTGGTTTCTTCAGCCCTTTTTCTATGTGTTGGTGTTCTATATGACCGACATAAGACTCGACTTGTTAGATATTACGGAGGTTCAGTGAGCACCATGCCGAATCTCCCTACCATTTTCTTCTCTTCCACTTTGGCCAATATGAGTTCACCTGGTACTAGCAGCTTTATCGGGGAATTTCTCATCTTAGTAGGAGCTTTCCAAAGAAATAGCTTAGTAGCCACATTAGCAGCGCTTGGGATGATTTTAGGCGCGGCCTATTCCCTTTGGCTATATAATCGTGCGGTTTCTGGGAATTTAAAACCCGATTTCCTCCATAAATTCTCCGATCCAAATGGCAGAGAAGTTTCCATATTTATACCTTTTCTTGTTGGAGGGGCGACCGTCCGTTAAACTACCAAAGAAAAAAGGGTAACCCAATGTGATCATGACATTGTAGGTGCTTGCGATGGGACGGATGCGACTTCCCTCAGTTGGTTTGGGTGGCATAGCCCGTTGCAGAAGTCCCCCCTTTTTTATCCATTTCTTTAGTCTTTAGGGAGCCAAAGCTTGACTTTACTAAACTAATAAATAAGGCTCGCGCTAGGCGCTTACCTTTTTTGGCTGAGCCGTATCTTGCTGGGTGAGACCGATAGAAAGAAAGGACGGGGGGCAACCATGCATGGTACTTCTCGACCCTGTCTCCGAGGGACAGTTGAACGAGCGACTCATGAATGCTGCCGGGTCGGACGAGCCAATAACTCGAAGGCGTTCGGTCTGTTTTTTGAGCAAGAATCACAGCCTTACCTTATCTTCACCATGATACGGACTCCAAGTTCTTATGGCAGAGCACGAGGAGATTTATCATCAATATGATGATTGGAATGGAAACCAGAAGCACGGCTGGGGTCTTCGTGGTCCAAAATAATCAAACCATCAATAACAGAAACGTAAGCATGAGACTTTTTGGTAGTACCGGTGAACCAGATGGCCGCGGCGATGGAATCTGGGACGGAGGACTTGTAGTATCTCTCTAGATCTGGCAAAAGCGAAAGACCCCCTAACATAATTCGAATGGAGGCTGACCGCTGAGCCCACTCTGGCCTCGCAGGGCGGGCCCCTGTGGTTGCGAGCTGGAGCTGCCATAGCTTATGGCTAGAGCAATGGGAGGACCCCAGCAGAGAGAAAAGTCAGGATAACGAGCGCGGAGCCCGCCAAGCGGGCGGCAGGAGCAGCGGGCAAGTGCTTGGTAGGCCAACAGCCCAGTGAACCGGGCGGGGCACTCGAAGAAAGGGGGCACACTGAGCAAGTACGAGAAATTGGCCCCTAAAGCTTTCTTAAAAGCAAGGACCACTACGGGAGGTCAAACCAAGGATCTATGGAAGTGGAGGCTCGTCCCCGGTCAATATTTGATCAAACAATAGGGGGCCGTAGCACTGACCTCTTTTTTTTATTGATTCAATACAATAGGGGATAAGATCGTACAGTTCCCTACCGAGACAAACTCTCCTCCGCGCGCCGGGAATACCTCTTCCGTGCGTCTTTCTCGTGGCGGGAACAGAACAAGAGGGAAAGACCCGGCCCAGGGCTCGAGGGCGAGCTTTATTTATTTAAGAGAGAATGGGGAGTGAATCGAAAGGCTTCCGTTTCCGTTCTTGGTTTTTGGGGGCTTTCGGGCCCTCTCGATCTTTTTCGTAGTTGAGAGGGGGGAAGGAGTCTAAATCAATGGACATTAATGAACCATCATTGATGGACGTTGCACATGACACGATCAATTCGACTCAAGGTCCGGCGCTAATAGAAGTTGCTTACTTTCCTAGTAGCGAAGGAAAAGGGCAGGGCTTTTTTCGTAGTAATAGTGGGCGGGTCTCATGAGATCTATGCCGGCCGTCGGAATCAAACGAAGGTCGAAGGACCATTCGATTCATTAAGGGGCATAGCGGCGCCCTCGCCTGGCGCCATTCCCGGACCTAGCAGCAGACGGGCGGGCCGTGCCTTAATTCAGACCGGACCAGACTCTTCTTTGTTTGAGCTGCTCCCAGGCACGCAGACCGAAGATCTCACTTGTCCTGGACTGGACAAGTACGTAGAGATCTTCGTGGGACCGTGGAGGGAGTCTCAATCGATCTTTTCTAGGATTCCTTATCACGCCACACATGGAGATCCTTCCATTGATAGATAAGAGGCCCCCTTGAACAAATTCTTAAAGGTTAGGTTACTACCTGCTTATACGGAAGAGGTTTACTTTGTACCGCCATATAGATCGGAATCCGGAGCGATAAGAACGAAAGGGTTGGTGTGGCCACAGCTACAACTACTGGCGCTTCAAAAGGCTTAGATTCTAAGGGCGCTACTGAAAGCCTTTTTTTAGGTCGTGTAATAGGGAGGTGTAAGCCTCGAAAGCCTTTGGTACTTCGGTAGGGCGAGCAGCCCTTAAACCAAAAAAAGGGTTGTTTGGGGCCTATTTTATTTTTGCATTTCATTCTCTATTTGGCCCGCTTCAAACAAAATGAGAAAAAAGGGTCCGGTCAATAGCATAGCTCTTTCTTTCCCCGGTCTCCTTTCGAAGGAGAGGCCTTCGCATTCCTAATCCGGTAGGGTCGGACGGCTTTGTTTGCCCCAGCTTGGCGAATCGCATCCCCGCACAACGACATTGTTTGTTTGTGCGCCCCTTACCGTTCTCGCTCAGTGTTTCAACGGCTGGGAAGGCAGTCTACGAAACGAAGCCTATCGCCACGCCGACCATCAAATACGAGATTGGGCCCCTTCTCAAAGATTTGATGGAATGGCCCAGCCCAAAAAAGGAAGGTTATAGTACGCGATGCGTTCCATTTGTACGAATCGCGAACATACCACGCACGACCGGACGTAGAGCTACTAAGAGCTGGCAGACCGGGCCGGGCGCAGGTTCCAGATCCGAAAAGTCGAGTCTCGATCAGCCTAGTGCACCAACCACGTGGTACGACGGGCACTCAAAGACCTGGCGAATGATGGCCCACCCCACCCAAGAGCGCTTATGTCATAGGGGAACTCATGGCTGGAAACAATCCTTATGGTTTGTTTTCATATCCGGCGGTAGGAATAATAAAAAGAAAAGTCCAGGTTGGTTGGTGAGCCTAGTGATAGGAGACTATCTAGCTTGGTTCGGAGAGCACTTGTTGAGTTAAAGATTTTTTTGTTGCTAAATGTATGTTACGGCCTAAATGCTGAACTATTGACCCTACTTGTTCGGATGGGTGTTCACCCCAAAGTGTTCCCGGACCGCATGCATACATCCGTAAGTAACTTAGTGCAACATGGCAAATTTAATTGAGAGGAATCAGCAAAGAAAAGAAAAACGGGTCAACAACATTCAAATGTGTATTTGAGAGATTGTCCTCGGGCTGAGGAGTGTCCACATGAGTTCGTTGAGGTGTTTACACAGGCCTGCGGTCCTCTTTTATATTCTGTCGAGAGTTCGGATTGCTCCACTGAAGTAGAACGAAAAGAAGGAATTGGAAAAGAAAAGGGAGGGGGGAGGATCCTTATTATGAGAATTGAATTCTTCTAAGCCCTCGCAAACGTGCACTAGTAAGTGGTAAGCTAGGGTGGGAACAATGTTATATACATTAATCAAACCAATTATTCTTCTTTTTTTAACCACAAACCGCAATCCACTTATATGAAATCTACTTCATATTCTTAATTGAAATTGAAATAAAGTATATAATTTGATAAATATCGTATATAAGGATAAGACTACATCCATATCAGAAATGAAATTCAAGCTCTGATAGTCGATCGAGTAATCTGCGCCCAGTAGAGCTTAGCCAAGAGTAGACCGAAATGGTCTCGCGAAGCCGGTCCCCGTGTGATGAAGATCCTTGATTAGCTTGATTTCTTGAAAGATTGGGTTAGTGTTCAGTGTGCTCAAAGTAAATCTTCAATTTTCATTGTACCTTGATAGTCCGGGAGGCTTAACTAAACAACAACAAAGAAACTCTTTCTAAATAAGATATTTGTTTGTGCTAATCTATAAGAGTCTCAATTAGCCGTTGCTTGTTGGGTTTTGCTAATCTAATAGAAGTAAAGGCCGAACGTAGGTGCTACACCGAGATTTAATAGCATACCATACATTATGGTAATCCCTAGGTTTCGGTCCTAAGCTCCAGCCTTTGTGGATCTAGTAGGGGCTTACGTCCCGTCCCGAACGGATGAGATAATCGAAGTATTTTCCCGCGTCAGCGGGAGGATGTTAGTGGTCAAAGATCTCAGAGTTTTAAACTGACACACTAGAAACCAAATTTTTAAAGTTTTTAAGTGATCCTCCATCTTTTTATTGCTGGAGACACGGATTAGTCTTCAAGAATTGGTTAATCACAGCGAGCGGCTCTCTGGCCATTATCAGACTAAACAAACCAGATGTCTTCGCAAGCAAAAGAAGAGTTGTCGCTATTTCTGTCTACCAGTTACCAGGGTATCTGTCTATACTGAATAATCATACTCGATCCTGAACCGATCCCGCGGGGCAGACGAAGAATGATTGTATATAATAAAAAAAAAAAGTGTATAAAGAATCTCTGCTCCCTTCTTCTCTTTCGACGTTCGCCAATCGGAGAGGAAAGCCGATTGAGTCGGAATCTGAATTGAAAGATGGAAGACCCGGATGGACTTAATTAGGAGCATGAGCAACCCTTCGCGCACGAGATAGCAATGACAGGAGATTGATAAAAGAACCTGGCCGAAGTCAGTCTTGTGTTAAATTCCGCGGTTGGAAGGATTTATTTCTGCCGTCTGTCTTTCCCCTCTCTCTCTTCTCTTAGCAAAGTAGGTTCAAGTCAAACTTTTGGCTTGCTACATGCTACTGGGCTCAGGGACTGCAGTCAGCCGCTTCCCCTGTAGTCGTCAGCCCGTTCTTGACAGATCCGATCGGGTGTTCATAATCTGGAGTAAAAGGATTCGAACCTTTGCATGCCGGTACCAAAAACCGATGCCTTACCACTTGGCTATACTCCATAGGCCTGTTTTGGACGGTAGGAACGGGGAGCCCTTGAACCTTGAAGCAGGGCTCGAAGAACGAGCCGAGCCGTGCAAGGACGCGGGGATATAGCAAGTAAGCAGCAAGGTTCTCCCTTTAGGACCGACTACAACAAGCTCGCGACTCTAATAGAAACAAACGGTAAGCTCTCTGCTCTATTTGCTTGCAATGCTATGCCTATCAAAGTTGGCGAAGGCTTCTGTAACCTTATACTCGTTACGCTCTTCGACTGAACTCGTTGGCTCCGCGTCCACCGAAAGTCGGTAACCTTCGTCACCGTCAGCATTTGGTACTCTCTCGATAGCTTCAATAGTTCACTGAAAGCCTTTGGCGTAATAAACCGCAAGCCCTTCAGAAAGAAAGACATAATATAATAGAAAGGGTTGGTTAAGAACTATTGACTGTAAACCATAGCTGTTACAGTCACTCAATGGAGATGTTCGCCTTTGGAATGAAGATGGATGAACAGGCACTTGAGTCTGGAACTGATGAAATTCGGGGAAAACATGGAAGCGGTCACTATACTGGGGGGCAAGACATGACCGCGACTTAAGATTAAAGTACCCTTGAAAAGACTAAAGGAACGGGGGAATGACTACCTGTAATAAAGCACAGGCTAATACGAGTCGACCAGAAGAAGCAAGGCTTAGATTACCAGATCCTGGACACAATCTTCCTAGAGATGGAGAGCCCCTTGCCTCGCCCTTTTGCACCTCTCCTTCTTGCTTGCTTACCTATAGCTCTCTTGTCTTAGTGACTCTTCCTCTTTTCTAGGTTTTTTTTCTGAGTGTTAAAACGATAGACTTTGCATTTGCCTTTGACTATAAAGGGATATTAACTAACTGTAATAGATATTAATGCAGTTTATTACAATAAGGATCCGCCCCGATTCGATCAATAATGGGATTCTTGGCTAGAGAAAGGTTCTGTGACATGGACGCCCAGCCCAACTCGGTCGGTCGGTTGGCCCACCTAACAGATGATGACATTCTCGATCGATTTGATCGAATTTTGAAAAGTAGTTATCACTATTCAGAACAGACCACATGGAAATAGACTTCTCGCCTCACCCGTTTGGGCTCTCGCTCGAATCGGAACCTTTATGCGTTGGTAAGCTTTCGACTCAATCTAATAGCCGGGCGCCAATAAAAGATAAAGTTTTCGCATGGGCTCATCATCTGATGCAGAACCGATGCGAGAGGGAGAAGATATATGGGAGAAGCGGGGATTGATAGCTTTCAAGAACCAGTGGAAAGAGTTGTTCCCTGCATTCGTTCCTTTCCAAAAAGAGTTAATTAGTTTGGGCTGGCATAAAAGATTTGATTGAATGAACGCCACCTTGGTTGTTTGAAAACAAATCCAATGTTGGGCCAAGCCTTGCCAGCCGGTAATAGCCGAAGGCAAAAAAGGGGGAGATAGGAAAGAGGAGATTCAGGATAGTCACTCCACTCCATAGATAGTGCACACAGATTCTTCTTTCATTTTAAATTCCTTTCGGGTCGGAAACGCGGGCTGCTAGTGGGGCTGGGAGAAGGGCTTCTTCCGCTTTACAACCGGAATAAGGAACCTTAGAATTAACCCTACCTGTCGATGAAAAAATGGGATTTGAGAGGACCACCAGCTAGCGGATCAGAAAGATTTGTATGGAATGTCCTACTCCTGCCTGAGCTTTCCGATCAACCAATCCCCTATTTCAGGGACATCTGTGTTAGGTAGGCCCAGGGATCACTGATTAGTCGAATGAGCCCATCTCTCTGCCCTATCATTTGTTGGTCGATCCGGCTGGCGGCTCCTGCATCTCCTGCGTCTCTATGGGGGCTTTTTTATACAAGTTTGCTGCTAGGAGTCCCTAGAGTCGAATTCATAATCAATAGAAGTTCCAATAGAAGTTTACTGACCTGGCTCTTCAATCGACGATCTACTGCTCCCTCTTAATAGCAGATGCCCATGCTTTGATTCGAAAGCCCTAGCCAGTGATGAAACCCCAGGAGGATCGGAGTCTTTTTTTCCTCCTCCCTTCAGTCCAGTTTGAACCCGTCCCAACAACGAACACCTTCCTACTGCAAGGTGAGGCTCTGCCCTTCCCCTAGAATCCACTCCGGGTCGGAGGAGCAACTAGTCCAACTTCTTGAGCAGCCAACAAGCAACGGCAGAGCTAAAGCTAAAGCTTATACTATTCTAAGCTAGCGCGAAAGAACAAGCAACGGCTTCTAACGCTACTTAGCTATATGTTAATAAGAAGCCGTTGTGCGTGAGTAATAAGACGCGTAGCGGCTTCCTTGTTGAATCCAGATTCTCGTC